ATTGGAGGAATCCCTTGGATGGGTAGTAAGTACAATTTTGAATGTTTTGCTTATGTACAAAGTAACAAATATTATAATTGGATCGTTCGATCACTTTTCAGTCATTCATTGAATGATAAATCACTACAAGTGAAGGAGATACACGATTTAAATAACGAAAGATCCAATATTTAAAAATTGTATCTAAAATGACTGGAAAAGTAGAAACAAGACCGGATATAATTTGATCATTATGAGCAAATCCAAAATCTTTGTAGACAGAGCCAATCATTAATTCCCAACCGTGGGGCGAATGGAATCCTATACATAAATCAGTTAATAAAAGAATAGAAAAAGCTTTTATTGTGTCGCTTAAGTTGTATAGGAATTCTTGAAACCAAGAGTTAAGAATAACAAGTTCTTCATTACCTAGAATAGAATAACCACTTAGAATACCGAAACAGATTATATTTGTCGAGAAGTGTAAAATTGTATGGATGCGATCCTCGTTGTGCATCTTGATCAATTGGATCGTTTCTTTGTAGATTTCGATGCGAGGCTTTTGTAAATGTGTTTCCGGGTATTCCTTTATCATTTCGTCCAAACGTAAGAGTTCCTCTAAGTCTATGAATTCTTTTAGAATACTCTTTTCTTGAATATCATTCAAAAAAATTTCGGATTGCCTAGTATTCCACCAATTAGTAAACCAAGATTCCAGACTTTTATTAAATGAGAGAGAGATCCACCAAGGCAAAAATACTATAGATGCAAGATATAGAAGGGAAATTAATACTTTCTTTTTTGCCATTTTTTCGTCTGTGAATTTTAAAATTTTTAATGAACGCACCTCATTCGTCGACTCTATATGATACTAATATTTCTATCAAGCATAAGTTCTATTACAAGTCATCGATGTATTTCCGGATTTTTTTGTGATTCAGTACAGCGGTTAGTCCTTGAATTTAGAAAGAATATAGAATAAGAAAGAGCCCTCTTCAAATTAATAGTAGTCGGATTTCGAGACGAAAGAACTCCCGTTCTATCAAAATATCAAATATTTAGAAAAAAAATTCTTTACTTTATGATGAAATGTTTTGTTTTGATATATGATGAATCTATCATTTAGATTTGTTACTGAATTGAGTTAAGTGGATTTACATACGCATAAAAAAAATTGTGGACATAAACAATTTAGTTTTAGAATTGTTTCATATACGTTTGCTTTGGCTCGAGTAAGCGTTCTGAAGAAACTTCAGTTAAGTTATGCTATAGAAAAAAAGATGATTCTTGAGTTTTTTATCTCTTGCAAAGTATTCATTCTTCAGTTCCTTTTTTCAAAATACTTCAATTGGTACACGCAAGAAATAGGCCAATTCAGCAGCTTTTTGCTCAATCTCTCGTGGAGTAAAATTCTCATCAGTACGAGTCAAGGGAATGGCTCCTTGTCCTTTTATTTCCATATAAAGGACACGACGAGCATAAATACCCTCTTTAATTTCTATTCTGATGGACTGAATGTCTTTCATAAGGAATCGGAGGAATATGCGACGATTTTTTCCAGGAAATCCCCAACGAAAAATACACACTATGCCCTCTTTTATATCGAATCGATCATAACCACTACCTACATTCCACGAAATTGTGCACCACAAATAGGAGCTAATAAAAAGACCTGCGATCCCATAGAAAGACATCACGATACCTTGTGGAAAAAAAATTATTTGCTGAGAAGGAAATAAAGATATAAAATTCCTACCAAAATAACTGGACGTTCCAACCAATAAAAACCCTAATGAACCTAAAAAAAGAATAAAGGCCCAACAGAAATTACTTGTTTTTCGAGACCCCGCTATAAGTTCTACCCATATACGTTCTGATCGCCAACTCATACTCTAACTAGACCTAGTTGCATTTTATTGGAATTGGGAGAATAACAAAAATAATTTTTTTTTTACTTTTTTTTTGTTTCCGAAGTAACTCTCATCAACCAGCACTATTATGATGTGAACCTTTAGGGATAATTCATCGAATTTCTTAGATCCAAACTAAAATAATAACATCCCTTTCATATGATTTCCTAATACATATAGATGGCTTTACATTTCAGAAATTCTCCCCGATCCCGATCTATTTGAAAATAGTTATAATTCATTTATCATGTTTACACATACATAAGAGCTTATGCCCGAAGGAAGCCGCATATTATACCATATTTTACTAAATAGATATCCGTGTTATGATCCAAGTAAGTCTTGAAAAAAATATATATATATAAGATTTGTCCTTGTTGTATCTAAAAAATCTTGTTTTTTTGAACATAAAGAGATAAAGAAGCCATTGCAATTGCCGGAAATACTAAGCCCACTAAAGGCACAAAAATGGAGGGGAGACTGTTGAGAGTTATCATAGAATGGGTACCTCGATTTAATATTTGTACCTGTTATTTATTGTTATATTTATTGTTTTATATTTGAACCTTATCCTTATATTGTTATAAAGATATCTTATAATTCATATATAATTGTTATATTATACTAAGTATACCTAAGTGAGTATATATATACTTAATAGGGATAGGGAGTCTATAAGTATATGTTTTAAGAAATCTATATTAATTTAATAAATATATATTAATTAATAAATAAATATATATTAATTAATAAATAAATATATATTAATTAATAAATAAATATATAAATAAATGGACCTATTCATCTTTCTACATGTTTCTAATTCATCTTTCTACATGTTTCTACATGAAATATATATATACGATAATCCACCCTTTTTCTATTCGTATTAGTAGTTATTATCTTTTCTTGTCTTATAAATTTCATAATTTAATAAAATTTTAAAGTATTTCCTAAAAACTCCTAAAGAATTCGTTATAATACGATCCAACAAAAAGGATTCTTAGTGGGGGATTATTTTCGGGAGATATAGAAAGATGCAAGACCTTGTTAACTAATTCCACGGAAGAAAGCGAAAGAATTCACTCTTTTATTTTGAAAGAATTCACTCTTTTGTTTAATAGAGATTTCCTAGTTAGTATTAGTAACCAGGAATATCGATAAAAAAACGATCCGGATGGTTCTTTCTACAATTCAATCTTATGTTACCAAAGTCAAAATCCATTCTTCGGATTTTGACTTTGATTCCTATAAATTAAATAACTACTTGATCACCACACATAAAAAAATTTATTAAGTTTTATTAAATTAATACTCTTATTAAATATTAAATTAAGACTCTAAGGCTCTAATCTAATTTTCATTCAAAGGAAAGAAAGCATGTAGCCGAAATAACTCACTCAGAACGCCCTTTAAAGGATTACGTGGTACGATTGGATCGAATAAGCCCTTATGGAATAAATATTCAGCCACTTGTGAATCCTCAGGTACTGTCTTATTCAATGTTTGTTCAATTACTCTTTTACCTGCAAATGCAATATAAGCATTGGGTTCGGCAATAATGATATCTCCCAACATACCAAAACTAGCCGTCACCCCGCCTGTGGTAGGGGATGTAAGGATTGCTACATAAAATAACTTTTTATTTAATTGATAATCATATAAAGCGGAAGATATTTTAGCCATTTGCATCAGGCTCAAGCTTCCTTCTTGCATGCGTGCTCCTCCGGAAGCACACACTAGAATAAGAGGTAAAAATTGATTGGTAGCATACTCGGCCAAACGTGTGATTTTTTCGCCCACTACAGATCCCATACTACCACCCATAAACTGAAAATCCATAACACCAATTGCTACGGGAATACCATTTAGTTGACCTGTGCCTGTTTGAACAGCCTCAGTTAATCCTGTATTTTTTTGATAAGAATCAATACGATCTTTATAAGGTTCCTCCTCCGAATGAAATTCAATGGGATCCAGAGAGACCATGTCTTCGTTCATAGGATCCCAAGTACCGGGATCAATCGAAAGTTCGATTCTATCAAAACTACTCATTTTCAAATGACATCCACATTGTTCACAAATATTCATTTTTGATTTTAAAAATTTCTTATAATTTAATCCATAACAATTTTCGCATTGAATCCACAAATGCCTGTATTTTTGAGTTACATTTAAATTATTAGAACTTATACTAAAATCACTATCATCTGTGCTAGTTTTTATACTGGAACTCTCGCTTTTACTACTATTTACGCTTTCGCCACAAATGTAACTATAAATGTAGCTGTCACTGTAATTGTTACTGTTGCTTAAAATATAACTATCAATACAAATTTGAGAACCAAGATAACTGTCAATACAACTATTAATGTGATTATTCCAACTATAATGAGAATTAGTATCATACATGTAATGATCGTGGCGAGTATCGTCACTTTGGGGTGCATTATTCATATAACTAGAAGTCTGATAACTATAAAAAGAACTTTTTAGTTCACTTAGAAAAGAACGGTTGTTGTCAATCTCAAAATTTTTATTTTCAATATCAAAATATATGGAATAACTGTCCCTATTACTATCCCTAACGAAAAAAGTGTCATCAGATATGAAATTCCGAATGTATCTGTCGCCGACTAAATGATCAACATTACTGTAATTAGACTTGTCGCTAAAATTTAAAATGTCTTTATCCATATCATTTAAAATTGGATCTTCACTTACACTGGTATTTTCAAAAGGACCAAGACTGTCCATTGATTTACTTAGCCTACACCTGTATTCTAACTCCCCGTTAAACAACATCGAATCGAACCGCCATTTTTCCATAGAACTTTCTTGCCCCTCATTTCCATGAAAATACAATAGATGAATAGTCATTCGATGAAAATCATTTGAATATTCCGATCAGAATAAGCATATAAATCCAATCACTAGGGTTAGTAACTAATAACGAGGGGATATTGAAAAAAAAAAATAGTAGTTTCTCCTATGCTATGAATATAAAGGAATATAAAGAACCTTTTTCGTAAAATCTCGCCTACTAATAAGTTTATATTTCAACACAGAATGAAAAGGACAATATACAGGATGGGTAGAAGAAGTTGTGAT